TGCCTTCTTTGAAATATCATGAACAGTTCCCGTAGGTTGAGCGCCCTTTTCAAGGAAATATAGAATAGCAGGAACATTTGAATAAGTTTGATTCTTTATCGGATCATAAAAACCAACCTTCTGAAGATCTCTTCCTTCTCTTCGGAATCGAACATCAATTGCAACAATTCGATAGACGGCTCATTGGGATAGATGTAGATGAACAATACCCCCCCCCAGAAACGTATAAGAAGTTTTCTCCTCGTACGGCTCAAGAAAAAATGATTAGAAGTTTTATGTCTATGTATAGAATTATCATAGCAAATAGATCCATAAAATCATCCAAGCAATTAGACTAGAATTTTAGTCCTTTTTCTTTCCTAAAAAAAGTTTGTACTCATAACTCAAGTTGGATAACTTCCAAATAGCTCAAAGACAATCCTTAAGCATTTCATTTATTGAGTGGTCTCTAACCCCCTTTTTGTCTTGTTTAGATTTAGAATCTTTTTTTTATTCTTTAATTCTGATTTAGTTGTTGAGACAATTTTAAATGGTGTTTCCTTGTTCCAGAATCCTTTATATTTTCTTTGAATCATTGGGTTTAGACATTACTTCGGTGATCCTTAATCCTTTCAAAATGGCAGCAACATACCTTTTTTTGTGATTTCTTTCTATCAAATCTATCAAAGAATCATAAGAACGGTTGATTCCCGCGTGTTACACTTTTAACCGAAAAGTTTTCTCAAGTCCAAAAAGTTTATTTTTTTTATGAAAATCATGAAAACTTTCTCGAATGGAATCCTTTCAATTTCTATATCGAAGATATACTTACGAAGTTGTTCCAACTTATTCATTGGCACTAACCCTAGACCCTTGCCCTTGAGAAATTAATTAGAAATGAATTAATACCTTCTACTCGAGCTCCATCATGTACTATTTACATTATAACCCCCAAAAGGCTGAGGTTTCTAGTTGAGTAGAACAAAGGATGTTGAGCCAAGAGCACTTTCATTCCTAATAAAATGGTGGATTCTTACATCCACAGCGGATCATGTCCTTCAAGTCGCACGTTGCTTTCTACCACATCGTTTCAAACGAAGTTTTACCATAACATCCCTCCCGTTTGGAACCGGTATGTAATTGATTCAATTATGGAATCATGAATAGTCATTGGTTCTGTCGGTAAATGGTAATCTATGCTTTTGTCCCTTTAATATGGTTACCCATGGGTAGATATTTTCTGAAAAAGTCTCAGCAATAATTTATTAATCCCCATATTTCTAAATGTAATTTCTATATATCTATATTTCATTAATATGAATAAATTAGTTCGTCTTTGAATCTCTATGACTCGATAGGATCGAGTCACCTATCTCATACTTCTTCGAATATAAAGGACTCAGAATAAGCCATTAAAAAGATTTATAAAAATCTAATTAAAACAATTTATTACTTCCACATCATTAATAATGTTTTTGACTAAGTACCACATTATTTTATCACGGATCGATCCATGTTTCTTTTTTAATTAAAACCACCAATGATTTATGGATAAGTGGATCAAAAATATTGATATAAAAATATTGATATATAACAGACCGGCATATTTCCGCGTCATTGAAAATTAAAATAAATATGGATATGATACCTAATTTCTAAGTAATTAACTTCAATATGAATATACGGGGGGTGGGCATAGAATGAAAGGCCGTCCTACCTTTTTTATTCAAAATTATTGCGATCTATGTTCCTATCTAACCCGGATCATAAATGGATTAAGTTACATCTGGGTATCTCAATTCAGCTCGAGAAAAAAAAGATGATTCAGAAAGGAAGAGGCATCAGCAAAAATTAGAAAAAAGAATCCCATTCTATTCACTATTATAATTAGAAAACAAAGGAGGGGGCTGCTCAAAAAAGCAATCTTTTTTCTGATATTTATATAATAATAATGGATGCTCTGGGACGGAAGGATTCGAACCTCCGAATAGCGGGACCAAAACCCGTTGCCTTACCACTTGGCCACGCCCCATTTAGATTTATATCTAATCTCTAAACTAATAAACACTAATATTAGTAGTGGCTGTTCGTCAATTCCAGTGCAAATCAATATCTATGAAATCCATTGTTGATAGGATTTTGCCACGTGTAGATATAGAATTAACCTGGAATTGATTGATCATTACATATAATTTAATTAAGATATAAGATATTGTATAAAAGTATGATTTCTTCTATTCTCTATTATCTTGTGAGAATGGAAGGGTTTTTATTGGGTGAATGAGTTCAAAGGCTTTTTTGGTCTACTTTACCTTCGTCATTATTTTTTGCCTTATATCAATAATATCAATAAGATATCAATAACTCAATCAAAATGCAATTATCTACAATAAAAAAATCTTTGCTATGCCTAATATTTTTAGTTTGATCGGTATCTGTCTTAATTCTGCCCTTTATTCGAGTAGTTTTTTCTTTGCCAAATTACCTGAGGCCTACGCTTTTTTAAATCCAATTGTAGATT